TCAATAAATTCAATTTAATTCTATATCGACACATATTAAAATTCTAGCAACAATCTATCTATTTTATAGATATTTATACTGGAGTTGACGAACAACCAATACCAATATTAGTGTTTATTAGGGTCGAATAGAAATGGGGCGTGGCCAAGTGGTAAGGCAACGGGTTTTGGTCCCGCTATTCGGAGGTTCGAATCCTTCCGTCCCAGAGCATGCCCAACCCATTATAGCATTATAATATATATAATGCTATATATCAGAAAAAAGATTGCCTTTTAAAATAAAACACCTTTCTGTTTAAGAGTATAATAATAAGAGTATAATATTGGATTGGAAAAATTTTATTAGTATTCTTAATAATTCTTCTCTGAATCATATCTTTTTCACAAATTGAATCGTGTTCAAATAACACGCAGATATAATTGGATCCATTTGTGATCCCTAAATGTTAAAATATTTAACATAAAATATCTATAATTCCTTTCAGTAACAATTTTTTAGTCTATCTGTATAGGGGTCCCATATTATTGTTATTTCGATTCCAATTTTAGAAATCAGTATGAAAAAACAACAACCTTACCTTACACCAGTCTTTATCCACTAGTTCATTAAAAAAATAAATTGGATTTTTTAGCTATCTAGTTTTTTAATCATTGATGCTTTAATACAAATATGGATTTCTCTTAGGATGCTAAAATGTGGTCCTTACTTTAAAATGTTATTCAAATAATGATCTCGAGTCCGGAAATTTTTCAATCACTTAAATCTTTTTGATGATTTCTTATGAGTTCGTAGTACTCGAAGAAGTGTGAAATTGGTAAATTTATCCTATCACTATCAAGTTACTTGAAGGTGCAGATTCAAAAAGAAATTTTTTATTTTATTCGTGGTATTCGTGGTATTTATATTTTTTTATTTATTATATTAAATAAATAAAAAATGAAATAAAATATATGTTAAAATAAATATATGTATTGGGTGTTGGGGATTAAATGGAATTCGTTCTGAGACTTCGTTAGAACCTAGCCATTCATATTTCATATAGAAAGAAAAAGTATAGATTACTATGTACCGACCGAACCAATGACTATTCATGATTCCATAATTGAATCAATTACATACTGGTTCCAAACTAAAGGAATGTTATGGTAAAACTTCGTTTAAAACGATGTGGTAGAAAGCAACGTGCGACTTGAAGGACACGATCCGTTGTGGATTCTTACATCCGCCATTTTTTATTATACAGGAATTATAGAGGAATGAAAGTGCTCTTGACTCGACATCGTTTCTTCTGTTTCAATAGAACTCTCATTTTTTTTGGGGGGTTGATGTAAATCGTACATGATGGAGCTCGAGTAAAAAGTATTGATTCATTTCTCGGAGGCAAGAATCTAGGGTTAGTATTAATCAATAAATTGGGACAACTTCGTAAATATATTTGTAAATATATTTTCCATATATAAATCGAAAGGATCCAATTCAAGCAAGTTTCAAATTCAAAAGTCAAATTTTTTGGAATTGGTAAAACTTTTTCGATCAAATCAAAAGTGTATTACACAAGAATCACTCAGTCGTATGATTCTTTGATAGAAAGAAATCATAAAAAAAGGGTATGTTGCTGCCATTTTGAAACGATTCAAAATCACCGAAGTAATGTCTAAACCCAATGATTCAAGGCAAAGATAAAGGATCCTGGAACAAGGAAATACCGTTTTCGATTGTCTCAACAACTAGATCAGAGTGCAGAATCAAAAGAGATTCTAAAAGAGACAGACAAAAGGGGGGTTAGAGACCACTCAATAAATGAAATGCTTAAAAGGTTTCCTTGAGTTATTTGAGAGTTATCCAACTTGAGTTATGAGGGTGCAAATTGTAAATACGAATAATTTTTTTGGTGGGGGAAAGAAAGAATAAGTATTTAAATCATAGTCTAGTTGATTTGATGATTTTATGGATATATTTGACCTTATCATTCTATACATAGATATAATTTCCAATTTTCTTGAGCCGTACGAGGAGAAAACTTCTTATACGTTTCTAGGGGGGGTATTGTTCATCTATCCCAATGAGCCATTTATCGAATCGTTGCAATTGATGTTCGATCCAGAAGAGAAGGAAGAGACCTTCGGAAAGTGGGTTTTTATGACCCGATAAAGAATCAAACCTATTTAAATGTTCCTGCTATTCTATATTTCCTTGAAAAAGGCGCTCAGCCTACAGGAACTGTTCATGATATTTCAAAGAAAGCGGGGGTTTTTACGGAACTTACCCTTAATCACCAAACGACAGTCAATTAATGAAAAATTAATGAAATATATCAAAATGAAATGAAATATCTAAGAAATATATAAATAAAGAAGGTGGAGATCACTTGTAGAGAGCTTTGTATAGTCTTTTCTCTGCTATTCTCTTTTAATTTGTTATTCCTACTTTCGATTTTGGGTATTACCATTAATGGTAATGGGGGTTAGTTGGATTTCTATGAACAAATAAAAAGGGGGAT